ACTTTCTACACACGTCTTTTTTTCGGAGGTCTACAGCCATTATGTGGCATAGGGGTTACATCCCGTACGAAAGTTAATAGTATACCACTTCTACGAATAGCTCGTAATGCTGCGTCTCTTCCGAGACCGGGACCTTTTATCATGACTTCTGCTCGTTGCATACCTTGATCTACTACTGTACGAATAGCATTTGCTGCGGCAGTTTGAGCGGCAAAGGGTGTCCCTCTTCTCGTACCCTTGAATCCACAAGTACCGGCCGAGGACCAGGAAACCACCCGCCCCCGCACATCTGTAACTGTGACTATGGTATTATTGAAACTTGCTTGAACATGAATAACTCCCTTTGGTATTCTACGTGCACTCTTACGTGAACCAATACGTACATTCCTACGTGAACCAGTTCTCGGTATAGCTTTTGCCATATTGTATCATCTCATAAATATGAGTCAGAAATATATGGATATATCCATTTTATGTCAAAACAGATTTCTTATTTGTACATTGAGCCCTTTAGCGGGTCTGATTATCCTTGTCTTTGTTTATGTCTCGGGTTGGAACAAATTACTATAATGCGCCCCCGCCTACGGATTAGTCGACATTTTTCACAAATTTTTCGAACGGAAGCTCTTATTTTCATATTTGTCATTCCTTATCTTAATTCTTTTTTGGTAGAAAATAAGTTTCTTGAAATTTTGCATTTCGAATCGTATCGAATAAAAATGACCTAATCTTTCGAATCCTTGTTTCGAAGTCGATAAATTATACGTCCTCTGGTTGAATCATAACGACTTACTTCAATTTTGACTTTATCTCCTGGCAGTATCCGTATAAAACTACGTCGGATCTTTCCTGAAACGTAACCTAGAATCAGATCTTCATTATCTAACCGAACTCGGAACATACCATTGGGAAGCGATTCAGTAATTAAACCTTCATGAATCCATTTTTGTTCTTTCATTTCAGGTAAAGCCTCCCTGAAGTATCAATTAATGGAGGAAAGACGATATTAGACAACTCACCCCCTTTCTTTTTTTTTTTACAAATAGGAAGAGGTTTCGGATCCCATTTGGATATTAAATGGATTACCATATATAACACAAAATTTCTCCACCGATTCGTTCTAGTCGAGCCTCCCGGTCTGTCATTATACCCCGAGAAGTAGAAAGAATTACAATTCCCATCCCACCTAAAATTCTAGGAATTCGTTGAGAGTTAGAATAGATTCGTAAACCGGGTCTACTGATCCGTTTTAAATTTAAAAAATTTCTATAGGGTCTTTTCCCATTCCTTCTATGTCGAAGGGTTAAAACCAAAAAATATTTGTTTTTTTCTCGATGTTTTCTGACGTTTTCGATAAAACCCTCTCGGAAAAGTATTTTAACAATATTTTCGGTAATATTAGTAGATGCTATGCGAACAACTCTTTTTCTATCCATATCAGCATTTCGTATAGAGGTTATTATCTCAGCAATGGTGTCTCTACCCATGATGAACTAAAATTATTGGTGTCTCAAAATTGGATATAATCAACATGTTTTTCTTTTTTTTTTTATTGATTTATGAATAGGAATTTTGCAAGGTATATGCGTGAGACACAATCTACGAATTAATCTAGTTCTTAATCTATTTCTTTCAAATACCCCAAAGATATCACGATCTCATTTTATTTTATAATACCTCGGGAGCTAATGAAACTATTTTAGTAAAATTCAATTGTCTCAATTCACGGGGGATTGCCCCAAAAATTCGAGTTCCTTTTGGATTTCCTTCTTGATCAATCACAACTGCAGCATTGTCATCATATCGTATTATCATACCGCTGTCACGTTTTAGTTCTTTACAGGTACGAACAATTACAGCTCTCACTACTTCTGATTTTTCTAGGGGCATATTTGGTACTGCTTCTTTAATCACAGCAACAATAACGTCACCAATATGAGCATATCGACGATTACTAGCTCCTATGATTCGAATACACATCAATTCTCGAGCCCCGCTGTTATCCGCTACATTTAAATGGGTCTGAGGTTGAATCATATCAAATTTTTTGTTTATTCTTCCAATGCAAAGGATGAAGAAAATAAAAGAAATATTGTTTGTCCAAAAAAAGAAACCTGCGTTTTTGTTTCATCCCTAAGATTCATCTCTGTCGGTTCTACATTTTTATCCCGAAATAATAAATTGAGTTCGTATAGGCATTTTAGATGCTGCTATTAAAATAGCCCTTCTAGCTATATTTTCGGTTACTCCACCCATTTCATATAGTATTCGCCCCGGTTTAACAACAGCTACCCAATATTCAGGGGATCCTTTCCCCGAACCCATACGTGTTTCAGCAGGTCTTACTGTAACTGGTTTGTCTGGAAATATACGGACCCATATTTTTCCACCACGGCGTGCATTTCGTGTCATTGCTCGTCGACCTGCTTCGATTTGTCTAGATGTGATCCAAGCGGGTTCAAGTGCCTGAAGAGCATATTTACCGAAACAAATATGATTA